TACACGATCCAGTTCGTTTATTCTCGACGACTTGGTTGATAGGAATCGCGAGATGGCTAGATCTTAGAAATGATGAATCGGTTTCATTTTATATGCCTGTTACTTTCTCTTTTTTCGTGCCGTCTATAATGATAGATGAATCCAAAACTTTCAATTGGACTTATTATTTCAATTGGTATTTTTGTATATTTTCCTATGTTAGAAAAATGGAAACTTAGGTAAATACTTTAGAAACATATGTATAAAAATACCATATTTCATTTAGCCCTTTCATGCTTACTATAACCAGTTATTTCGGTTTTCTACTAGTGGCTTTAACTATAACTTCAGCTTTATTTATTGGTCTGAGCAAGATACGACTTATTTAAAATTTCTATTTGAAAGAAACAATTCAGAAAGGAAATGCTTCTGTGAGATTCTGTGTATTCTAGAGTTATTTACCATGTCAATTGTCAATTCTTGGTCATTGAGATTCACATCAATTCGGATTAATATTTAGGTATAGATATTACCGCTTTTTTTCTCCTTTTCAAAAAATGGAAATGATTGAAGTTTTTCTATTTGGAATCGTGTTAGGTCTAATTCCTATTACTTTGGCTGGATTATTCGTAACTGCATATTTACAATACAGGCGTGGCGATCAGTTGGACCTTTGATTAATTCACATTTCTTTTTTTGATTGGCCTCCTCCTTTCTTTAATCCACAGGAGGTCAAATTCTAATTGTTGTGCAAGCGACTGAATCCATTTCAGTCTAATTGAATTCATGAAGAAAAAATCACGCTCTGTAGGATTTGAACCTACGACATCGGGTTTTGGAGACCCACGTTCTACCGAACTGAACTAAGAGCGCTTTCTTATCAGAATAGAAAAGGATGTAAAGAAAAGATTTTTTTTAAACTAATCCATTTTCATTTTATATCTATATATTCTATAGTTTCATAAAAATGAACTTCCGCGCAACGCAATTTGAATCGATCTCAGCTGATTCCTCGTTACTGCTCAACGGGGCAGTAATAGGTAGGGATGACAGGATTTGAACCCGTGACATTTTGTACCCAAAACAAACGCGCTACCAAGCTGCGCCACATCCCTTCAAATTGTTCTACAGTATAATTGTAGAGAATTCCTTTCTTGTTTTCCACATCCCTATTTCCTGCATTGAGACACACAGCTTTTCTGTCCATTTCGTCTTTTTTGGCCTCATTTAACATATTTTTACATATAATAATAAGAAAAGGAAATCTTATGGATCGTTGTAAATTTCAATTGGAATTAGGGATTCCGTGTACAACTCTAAACGGCCCTTAACTACATATGCATCTAATCATATATGCATTATCTTTATGTATTACAATAAAAAAGGAGGTTTTTCAATGCGAGATCTAAAAACATATCTCTCCGTGGCCCCAGTACTAAGTACGTTATGGTTCGGGGCTTTAGCAGGTATATTGATAGAGATTAATCGTTTTTTCCCCGATGCGTTGACATTCCCCTTTTTTTCATTCTAGCTATTGACACCGGAAGGAATGAAGAAGATTAGAAATAGAATCAAATATCTGTGACTAATCCCCCCTCCCTCTTTTCTCTTTTTTCCCTTTTTTTTTTCTAATTTTTAGAATTTAGAATAAGGGACGAAAGAGAAAGAATAAAAATGGATTCAACGTCTGCGAGACTCAGGTTCAAATTCGAATTAAAAATAGAGACGTGGGGGTAGAGTAGGAAAATCGGGGTCTAGGGCAAGAATACAAGATCTTTAACTGCCCTTCGGAGTTAAATAGAATTTCGAACTCATTCTCATTGTCTTGCTTATTATTTACTCTTGCTTATTATTTACTATGGCTTTTATGGCTTTGCTTTGATTTAATTGATTTTGATCTTTTAGAGTTGGATTTCAAGTTAATAACTTTTATTTTTTCCTTCCTTTCTTTTTCTTCATTTCGAATCAAAATAGAAGAGTTGAGTAAATCATCTTTTTCTTCATTTCGAATCAAAATAGAAGAGTTGAGTAAATCAAAAATCCAAAGGAGGTTCATGGCCAAGAGAAAAGATGCGCGGGTAACGGTAATTTTGGAATGTACCAGTTGTATACAAAACGGTGTTAAGAAGGTATCAACGGGTATTTCCAGATATATTACTCAAAAGAACCGGCACAATACGCCCAATCGATTAGAATTGAGAAAATTCTGTCCCTATTGTTACAAACATATGATTCATGGGGAAATAAAGAAATAGATTGAACCGAGTATGTCTTATCCTTGAAAGGAGAAAAATGACATTATATAGAACACATTGAAATATAAATAGAAGATATTGCATTTAAATAAAAAGAATCCTATTTGGAGTTAAAATTACAATTAAGAAATATTTCGGGATAAGAAATAAACTAAACAAACAAACCATGGATAAATCCAAGCGACCTTTTCTTAAATCCAAGCGATCTTTTCGTAGGCGTTTGCCCCCGATTCAATCGGGGGATCGAATTGATTATAGAAACATGAGTTTAATTAGTCGATTTATTAGTGAACAGGGAAAAATATTATCTAGACGAGTAAATAGATTGACCTTGAAACAACAACGATTAATTACTATTGCTATAAAACAAGCTCGTATTTTATCTTTGTTACCTTTTCTCAATAATGAGAAACAATTTGAAAGAATCGAGTCGACCACTAGAACTACTGGTCTTAGAACCAGAAATAAATAGGCTTATTTTTTGTTCACTTCAATCAGAATTCCAATTTGAACTCAAACATGGATTGGTGTTTTATTTGACAAATTTTAGAATCCAGATTATTGTGTCGTAAAAAAAAAACGAATCGGAAAAAAAAAGATTTTTTTATTGAACGTGTTCATTCATTTTGACTACTTTAGCGCATTTCTCATAGTAATTTTGACTTCAACTCCACCCTCCCGGAGTTCATTCTCCGGGGAACCCCATTTAAATTATTTCGGTGTATTCTTTCCAATCTACTTTTTCTCTGATTTCGTTGGAAATCATATAAAGACAATTCCTATTTGATATAGCTATTTGGGCCAGTATTTTACGATTAAGAAGCAACTGCCTCTTATATAGATCATGTATTAATTTACTATAACTATAAGATACTCCCTTTTCTCGAATTACTGCGTTTATTCGAGTGATCCACAAACGACGAAAATTTCTCTTTTGCTTATCTCTATCCCGATGAGCCGAAACCAAAGCTCTTATTTTCTGTTGAGTAATAGTTCGAGTAAGTCTTGAGTGAGATCCTCGAAAACTTGATGCAAATAAACGAATTTTTGTTCTACGTTTCCGGGCTATATATCCGCGTTTAACTCTAGTCATTGAATAAATAAAATTTTGACAAATAACTAATTGATTTTTTTCTTTCAGTTATTATTTTTCCCGTCCTGGCCTATTAATAACTAATAACCAAACGGATTTTTCCAATGTATAAAATACAAATTCCAATGGCTTTGGCTACTATAACCTTCCCGACCACGATTTTTTCTTTTTTGGGGTATTTTACTGGGAAATATGAAAGAAATTGTGGGTTTCCTCGTTTCTATGGTTACTTCTTAAACGGTGAGGTCTTCTCTATACACCGGAGCCCTTACTTCATTTAATATTTCATCAATGTTATTGGTAACTTGTATAGTTCACACCACACTCTTTGGCTCTACCTATGAATTATCCAGTAACAGGTCTTTCACAATGAGACCCGCCTATACAGTAACGGTATTTAATTAGGAAAGTTAGCTGGGTAGCTGACCCTCGTAGTCCGTTCTTGACTGAGCGAGAACTTCTTTTTTTTTTTCATTTTAATAAGATTTTTCCGCTTAATGGATAATCAGTTGCTACCAATGGAGAATTGTTTCTCATCTTAAATTCAGGTGATTGAATTTGCACCAACGGAAACCATAAACTTTATACACAATAGAAGGATAGATTTGCTTATTTTTAGATAGTGAATGGAGTTCCTTCTTCCATTCTATCCTATTCATTAGTACTGATCAGTCATACTGGAAGCAGTTTTCTTGCTTTTTCCTGTCAGCTCATGATCTAAACGAGTCGCACATACACCCTAGTACATGTTCCTCGACGCTGAGGACATCCCCGAAGAGCGGGGGATTTCGTGACATTTCGAATGGGCTGTCTTGTATTTCTAATAAGTTGTTTAATAGTTGGCATGTTGAGTCATATATATAATGGGCTGGTTTAGATTGATCCTAACCGGATTTTTTATTTATTTATATAGTAAACTCGGAGATAAAATATCAAATCACAGATTTGCACAAAATCCACTTTTTCATTCAACTGCTACAAGATCAACAATTCCATAAGTTTGGGCTTCTGTTGCTGACATAAAAACGTCTCTTTCCATGTCTTCAGATACAACCCATAAAGGTTTACGCGTCCTTTGTACATAAACCCTTGTGATGGTTTCGCGTAGTTTCAGCAGTTCTTCCGCTTCCAGGATAAATTCTCCCGTTTGTGCCTCATAAAAAGAACTAGCAGGTTGATGCATCATTACCCTGATAATAGAAGGTTTCTCTATCTGGTGTGATGAAAGAAACAGAAAAGAAAGATAAAGAATAATAGGAAAAAGGATAGAATTGAACAACCGTACGGGCATTATCTTTTATGCATTGCATACGGCTCTATAATCAAATTGACCCCTAACTTTTCCATTCAAGAAAGATAAAAAATAGAATCTATTAGCCCCAGATGGGTAAATGATCAAAATGCCACCCTTCTTTTTTTTTTCGGAGGAGTTCAAAAATACTATGATGGCTCCGTTGCTTTCTATTTGAAAATGGATTTTTTTTGTCTTTGATTCAGCAATCCCAAAGTTTCTTTTTGAGCCAATCAAAAAAATTTGGTTTTTTCGCACTCTTTTTTTTTATAACTTAAATATTGTTAAGAGCCCGTTAGTGTAAAAACAAACAAGTTTGTGACGCTGAATTGGACTTCCGATAGATAAGAGAAAGTCGGAAATATCTTTTATCTCATACTACTCTCTCGATACATAATCAAATCTTTTGAAAAAAAAAATACAAAATTTTTCATATCGAATTCGAAGTGCCATGCTATTATTACTTAATATTCATATGGCGAAGGCATAGTTTTCTTTTTTCTCTCAAATAAAAAAACTTCATTGGCGCCAAGCGTGAGGGAATGCTAGACGTTTGGTAATTTCTCCTCCAACCAGAATAAAAGATCCCATTGACGCGGCCAATCCCATGCATATTGTATGGACCTCTGGTCGTACAAATTGCATAGTATCATAAATGGCTATTCCGGGTATTATCCATCCACCAGGGGAGTTTATAAACAAATACAGATCTTTAGTCTCATCCTCGATACTGAGATATACCATAAGACCAATAAGTTGATTCGAGATCTCGCTATCAACCTCTTGGCCTAAAAAAAGTAATCTTTCTCGATAAAGTCGGTTGAGTAGGGTAAAATTGTATTCCTTAGGAACCGTACATGCACCTTTTGATGCATACGGTTCAAAAAAATTGCGAAGAAAAGAATCAATGTATAGATTCCAGTCCTCTTTCTTTTTCGGGTTTTTCTAATTTTTTAATGAAAGGGCTTTTTCTTCGATTTTTCAATAAAGATGAATTTTGATTTCTTCTTTGAATTTTGATTTCTTCTTTGATAATATAAAAAAAGGGTAAATAAACTTATCGAATTAACTTCTCATTGATGTATTCTTTCATCGAAATTCAATCCCAATTACGATGGTATTTTCTTGTTCCTGAATGGGTCTCTTTCATCTTTTTAGGTTTATGCTCTACTCCGGGTAAAGATTCGCCCGATTTTGATTTGCACATATAGGACAAATCTTCCCATCACCATTTCTTTTTGTTATGACTTTACAAATAATCATTTATGATACACATAGTAATCATAGATATATTACCAATTGGGTTTTTTTTTTAAACGGAGCCTGGATACTTCATTTTTTTCGTCCAGCCAAAGCCAACCATAAATTATTCTAATTGATATAATTCTATGAATTCCCCCAAATAATGCATTTAATTGCATTTCACGCTCCAATTTTTCGATAATTCAATTTCTCTTTCTTGGGCGAAACAGAGGATATCTCGGTCGGGGGAGAGAATGGGGAAATCCCATATGACCCAAGATATCTGACAAGTCGCACTATACGTCAACCCAAGATGCATCTTCCTCTCCAGGACTTCGGAAAGGTACTTTTGGAACACCAATAGGCATGGATTGAAAGAAAAAAGAACTAAATACTATATTTCACTTTGATGTGGAAACGTAACAATATGGTTTTATTGTCTTTATTTTTCTTGTCTTTATAATATTGGCTTTATCATATTTATTTTATCCATAGATTAGAAAAATTTAGAAAGAAAGACAAAATAAATAAAGGAAATTTTTTACGAATAGATCCTTCTAATGATAAATGAAGGATGGACAAATTTTCTCATAGAAAATGGTATCAATCCACCATTGCATATTGGTACTTATCGAATATAGAATAAATCTGTTTCTCTTTGTTCTTACGAACAGAATTCTTCCATTATTACGAATAGAATATAGAATCAATATTAACCTAACCCTTGTTAGGAAAAAATCCCCTGAACAGGGGAAGTCTATAGGATAATCATAGTATAATTTTTTCCAATGCAATAAAGTTACGTAGTGTCTATTTTTCTTCGATAAAGGGGTATTTTCCATGGGTTTGCCTTGGTATCGTGTTCATACCGTTGTATTGAATGATCCCGGCCGGTTGCTTTCCGTTCATATAATGCATACAGCTCTGGTTGCTGGTTGGGCGGGCTCGATGGCTCTGTATGAATTAGCAGTTTTTGATCCTTCTGACCCTATTCTTGATCCAATGTGGAGACAGGGTATGTTCGTTATACCCTTCATGACTCGTTTAGGAATAACCAATTCATGGGGGGGTTGGAGTATCACAGGAGGAACTGTAACGAATCCGGGGATTTGGAGTTACGAAGGTGTAGCTGGGGCGCATATTGTGTTTTCTGGCTTATGCTTTTTGGCAGCTATCTGGCATTGGGTCTATTGGGATCTAGAAATATTTTCTGATGAACGTACAGGAAAACCCTCTTTGGATTTGCCCAAGATCTTTGGAATTCATTTATTTCTCTCCGGGGTGGCTTGCTTTGGTTTTGGTGCATTTCATGTAACAGGTCTGTACGGTCCTGGAATATGGGTATCCGATCCTTATGGACTAACGGGAAGAGTACAGCCTGTAAATCCGTCGTGGGGTGTGGAAGGTTTTGATCCTTTTGTTCCGGGAGGAATAGCTTCTCATCATATTGCAGCAGGTACACTGGGCATATTAGCGGGTCTATTCCATCTTAGCGTTCGACCGCCACAACGTCTATACAAAGGATTACGTATGGGAAATATTGAAACCGTACTCTCCAGTAGTATCGCGGCTGTCTTTTTTGCAGCTTTTATTGTTGCTGGAACTATGTGGTATGGTTCAGCAACTACTCCCATCGAATT